AATTTGGTGACCGAAGACAGGTGATAGATTTTTAATCTATTTATGGGTAAAGCCCTCAATTGGTGCGTTGACTATTTTCGACTAATCACAAGGATATTGGTACTTTATATATTCTTTTAGGTATATGGTGTGGATTGGCTGGAACTGGATTAAGACTTTTAATTCGGTTTGAGCTAGGGACTGCAGGGGCTTTGTTAGGTGATGATCACTTATACAATGTTATTGTAACAGCTCATGCTTTCGTTATAATTTTTTTCATAGTAATGCCTCTTATGATTGGAGGTTTTGGAAATTGAATGGTTCCTCTTTTAATTGGGGCTCCTGATATAAGATTCCCTCGAATAAATAACATAAGATTTTGGTTGTTACCTCCATCTTTTATTTTGTTGATGTCTTCAACTTTAATGGAGGGAGGTGCTGGTACAGGTTGAACTGTGTATCCTCCACTCTCTGGGGCTATTGGTCATGGGGGATGTTCAGTTGATCTGGCCATTTTCTCTTTACATTTAGCCGGTATGTCGTCTCTTTTAGGGGCCATTAATTTTATTACTACTATTTTTAACATGCGATCTCCGGCAATAACACTAGATCGTTTAAGGCTTTTTGTTTGGTCGGTTTTAGTAACAGCTTTCTTGCTTCTTCTATCTTTGCCAGTATTGGCTGGAGCAATTACTATGTTATTAACAGACCGTAATTTTAATACTAGGTTTTTTGATCCTGCTGGTGGAGGTGATCCAATTTTATACCAGCATTTATTTTGATTCTTTGGGCATCCCGAAGTATATATTTTAATTTTACCTGGATTTGGGATGATTTCTCATATGTTGAGGAATTTCACTTCTAAGCCAGCTTTTGGTACTTTAGGGATGATTTATGCTATGGTGTCTATTGGACTTTTAGGGTTTATTGTTTGAGCTCACCACATGTTTACAGTAGGGATGGATGTGGATACTCGGGCTTATTTTACTGCTGCAACTATAGTAATTGCTGTGCCTACAGGAATTAAGATTTTTAGATGGCTGATAACTCTTTATGGGAAACGTGGTCCAATAAATGCCGCAATGTACTGAGTTTTGGGATTTATTTTCTTATTTACTTTAGGTGGTTTAACTGGAATTGTGTTGTCTAATTCTTCATTAGATATTGTACTTCACGATACTTATTATGTAGTGGCTCATTTTCATTATGTATTATCTATGGGGGCAGTCTTTGCAATTTTTGGTGGCTTTGTTTACTGATTTCCTTTAATGAGAGGGGTAACTCTACATGAACGATGGGCTAAAGCTCATTTTATTGTAATGTTCAGGGCTGTAAATTTAACCTTCTTCCCTCAGCATTTTTTAGGGTTGGCAGGAATGCCCCGACGTTACTCAGATTACCCTGATGCTTATTTTAAGTGAAATCAGGTGTCATCTTTTGGTTCTCTATTCTCTATTTTTGCTGTGTTAATGTTCATTTTCATGGTGTGAGAGGCATTCCAAGCTGAGCGTAGGTGTGTGTTTTCGACAGCTCCTAGGTTTTCTCGGGAGTGGGATGATGTGTTACCTTTAGATTTCCACAGGAATACGGAAAGTTCTGTTTCTTGCATATAAATCAATTCAAGTTTAAAGATGAAGTATTATTAAGTTACATCTCAGTTACATTGAGAAGATCCATGATTTTTGGCGTCTTTATTATACAGCCAAATAATGAAAGAATTAAAATTGAAATTAATAAGTTACAGAAGTGGATTAGGCTTAATATTAATAATTTTGTTTTTCTTACCTTTTGTATAATGGTTGAACTATTATATAATTAAATAATTATTCCCGAAATAAGAAGAGCTAGTTACTAACTTTTATTAGAATATAACAATTATGTGGAAATATGGTTTTAAGATTGGTAATTAGGGGCGAAATACTTTCAATTCTTATGATATCTGGAAACCTCTGAAAAGCATTTAGTGCTGAAAAATTTAGCCATGAAGTGTTTAAATTTTATGGGATAATAGGACTTAAGATAAAATTTTATTTTCTTAGGGTTAAACTCCGAGTTTATTTAAATAAAATAGATTTATTTCTATCTTTGTCTAGCAGTAGTAGGAGGTTTTCTTAGAAAATTTGTTCTAAGTGTGATAATGTTTAAATTAGTAATAAATATTTTTAGGTTAATGGTGTTTATTAGTGTAAGTAGACCTGTTGCTAATAGAAAATAGCTTGAAGGAATTCGGCAAAAACAAACTTGGACTGTTTAACAAAAACATAGCCATAAGCTAATATTTATGGTTAAACCTGCCCAATGCGAAAAGTGAATGGCCGCGGTACTCTGACCGTGCTAAGGTAGCGTAATCAGTTGGCTTTTAAATGGAGTCAGGAATGAATGGATTAACCGGGTTTAGCTGTCTCTGAGTTATTAATTTGAATTTACTGTCTAAGTGAAAAAGCTTAGAACTGGAAAAGGGACGAGAAGACCCTTAGAATTTTCTCTAAAAATGGTGTGTTCTTATAGAATTTACTTTTAAATGATTTTATTGGGGCGATAAAGAAATATTTAACAACTTTCTTTTTTTACATGCCGATTATATTAAGACAGGATAAATTACCTGAGGGATAACAGCATAATTCTATAGATGAGTTTGTGACCTCGATGTTGGACTAGGAAACTAGCAAGCTAGCCGTTTGTTGTGTGGGTTCTGTTCGAACTTTAAATCCTACATGATCTGAGTTCAGACCGGCGTAAGCCAGGTCAGATTCTATCTTTTTAATTTATGGTTTTAGTACGAAAGGACCGAACTGTATTATAATAGTGTATAAATTTAATTGGCTTGGCAGAAATTAAATGCGCCTGATTTAGGATCAGTCTATAATATGTTATATTAGTCGTTACTATACTTTATATTAAGAAGGCTTGGTTTGCAACTAAGTAGAGGATTTATCCTAGTACCAAAATTTGAGTTATTCAAAAAAAGTTTACAAAGAATACTAACTTTGGGAGTTAGAGGTTGACTGGCAGTCATTTTTGAATTTGAGCGTTATGTTTACTTCTTTGGTTTTTTTAGTATTGTGTTTTCCTTTATTTTATAGTCCTGTTAGAATAGTTGGGGTATTAATAGTTATTAGGTTAAGATTTGTAGGTGTTCTATCTTTTTTTGGAAGTTTTTGGTATTCTTATATCTTATTTCTAATTTATGTAGGAGGACTTTTAGTTTTGCTTATTTATATTTGTTTAGTTAGTAGGAATTTTCCAATTAATATTAGGTCTGAGGGAGTTGCCTTGGTAATTGCGGCTTCTCTTGTTGCTTCGCTTCAGGGGTGGTGATCGCAGCCATTAAGATTTTTAGGAGGGGGAAGATGAGGCTCAGGAACCAGTCTTGTTGAGGGAAGGAATGTATCTATTTTTTTGTTTTTGGTTATTTTGCTTTTAGGAATACTTCTTGTAGTAGTTCGTGTTTCTGGGGTGGGTTCAGCTATTGTAGTAAATGAAAAGTCTTAAAACTTTAAAGTTTTCCATGTTATTGTTTTGTTATTCTTTATTTATATTTACGATAGGGTACATTTTTTTAATGTTAAGAGGAACGGTTATTCTGGAACTAGAATTATTTTCTTTATCTGGGATTCCTTTTACTTTTAGTTTAATTTTGGATAAAATTAGAGTTAGTTTTAGAATAGTAGTTACTTTAATCTCTGGTAGGGTTTTCTTTTTTTCTAGTAAGTATATAGAAGAGGACCCATTTTCGACTCGGTTTATCTGGATTCTATTATCTTTTGTAGTATCTATAAATTTACTTATTTTTTCGGGTTCTATTTTTTTTGTTCTTTTAGGTTGGGATGGGTTAGGAATTACATCTTTTGCTCTAATTATTTATTATGAAAGAAGAGAATCTCAAATGGCTGGGTTTCAGACTTTAATAATTAATCGTATTGGTGATGTAATTATTGTTTTATCCTGTTTTTTATTTTGTTGCAGAGGACAGTTCACTGTTTTTGCTATGAGAGATAGTGTTTACTATTTTTCTGGAATTGTTACTTTGCTTTGTGTTGCTGCTTTAACTAAAAGAGCTCAATTTCCTTTTAGTTCTTGACTTCCAGCTGCAATAGCTGCTCCTACTCCTGTGAGGGCTTTAGTACACTCATCTACGCTAGTAACTGCTGGTATTTTTTTAGTAATTCGTTTGAGGCACAGAATACCATTAAGGCCCGAGCTAAGGAGTTTATTGCTTTTATGCGGTTCTGTTACTTGTTTATTGGGTGGTTGAGCAGCCACTTTTGAAAACGACATCAAAAAGGTAATTGCGTTATCAACTTTAAGTCAGCTTGGAGTAATAGTGTTTAGATTGGGAATAAATTTTCCTTCTCTAAGGTTGTTTCACCTATACACTCATGCTTTATTTAAGGCATTATTATTTTTGGCCGCAGGGCATATTTTAATAATAACCTTCGGGAATCAAGATGTGCGTAGAATGGGGGGATTAGGTTTAAGAATGCCTTTTACTTCTTTAATATTCACGGTGAGAAGCCTATGTTTAATTGGTGCTCCTTTTATAAGAGCTTTCTATTCTAAACATTTAATTTTGGAATTAATACTTTCTAGGCCTATTAATGTAATCAGAGTATTACTAATGCTTTTTGCAACAATAATAACTGCCAAATACGTGTTTCGAACTTTAAAAGGGGTGGTTTGAGGGAAAACAGGAGCTCCGCTGGTTTCAGGATGTTCAGATATCTTTACATTTCTTCCCGTTTTTGTTTTAGGGACAGGAGCAGTGATGGGGGGGGAATTTATTTCTAGTATCGAAATTTCTACTCTAGAATTTGTGTTTTTACCTTCTAGTTATTCTAGGGTGATTAATTTAGTAACTTTGGTTGGTATTACTTTAGGTTTAATTATGTCTGAAATAGAACTTAAAAGATTTAGGTTGTCTACTTTATTTTTTCTTACTCCTCTTGTTTATGGAAGACCTAAGGTCTTTTCTAAGTTTTTAGGGGTATTAGGTGTACTAGATTACGGGTGATTAGAGCCTTATTTTTTAATTAAAAAGAAATTTTATTGAGGTGGTGGTGTTTTCTCTCAGGAGGGGGTTTGACCTAATTCTCGTTTAATAATTTCTGTTATATTTATATCTCTTTTATTTATTATTGCTTCAATATTTGTTTATTAGAATTTTAACTTGTTTATGTGTAATTCTCGCTGTAGCTTATTTCACGATGCTTGAGCGAAAAGTGTTGAGGTATTGCCAAAATCGTAAAGGACCTAATAAAGTTGGTTTTGCTGGGATTGGTCAGCCTTTAGTTGATGCATTTAAGCTGTTTGTTAAGGAAAAGGTGATACCTTATGGTAGAAACTATTATATGTTTGTATTCGCCCCCTTACTAAGACTGTTGCTTGCCTTTGCCCTTTGACATCTATATCCTAGTGTTTATACTTATAAATATGTCAGGTGAGGAGTTTTATTATTTTTTTGTGTCACAGCATTAAATGTATATGGAACTATGCTGGCGGGTTGGGCATCAAATTCTAAATACGCTTTTTTAGGTGCCCTGCGGGCCGCAGCTCAAACTATTTCATACGAGGTGAGAATGTTGCTTCTCTTATTGTTTGCTGCTTTTCTTTTAGTTACTTGTTCTTGAGATGAGGCCGTGGCAAATGGGTTCCCAATTGTGTTACTAATAGTTCCTTTGTGCTTAATTTGGTTCACTAGAACAGTAGCTGAGACTAATCGAGCTCCATTTGATTTTGCGGAAGGTGAGTCTGAGTTGGTGTCGGGATTTAATGTGGAGTTTAGTGGTGGTTTATTTGCTATAATTTTTTTGGCTGAGTATGCTAGAATTATATTTATGTCCATGGCTACTTCTGTTTGATTTTTTTCGAGGTCTATTATAAATCCTATTAGGTTGACTTTAGAGACTTTAGTGGTAGCTATTATGTTTCTTATAGTTCGTGGGGCGTATCCTCGATATCGTTATGACTTACTAATAATGTTATGTTGAAAATCGTTTTTACCTTTTTCTCTTTGTGGGCTGTTTCTGGTTTTACTAATAGGGTTTCATTTCTAGATTTTGATGGCTGAAATTTAGGCGATAGATTGTAAATCTATATATGACTTAAAAGTCTCTTGTATAAAGTTATAGGTTAAATATAAAAAACCATTGGCCTTCAAAGCCTGAAATGAGTCTTTCTAACTTTGTTGTTTATAATTAAGGTTTCATGGGTTGGTTTAGTTTCTTCATTGTTAAGGTACAGAAAGTTGAGTGTCCGAATTTTAAGTGTTCTTATTAGCTTAGAAGCGCTAATGCTTAGTCTGTTGGCTCTAATGTATGGGACATTGGGGTTTTTAGGGTCCGACATGCATTATTTTTTAATTTTGTTAACTTTTGCAGCTTGTGAGGCAGCATTGGGCTTATCTATGTTGGTTAGAATTCTTCGTATTCGGAGAAATGATTATGTGTCTTCTTTTAGTTCATTAAATTTTTATGTATAAAATTCGTCAGGCTAATCCTATAGAAAATTTATTAAGACTACCGACTCCTATGAGGTTTTCTATTTGGTGAAATGGAGGATCTATTTTAGGAGTCCTTTTAGGAGTCCAAATTGTTACGGGGCTTTTTTTGTCTATGCATTATACGGCGGACATAACAAACACTTTTGCGTCTGTTATCCATATCATACGAGATACACCAGGAGGGTGGTTTTTCCGAAATGTACATGCTAATGGGGCTTCTCTTTTTTTCGCATTTATTTATTTACATATTGGTCGAGGGTTGTATTATCAAAGGTATATTCTTCAACCACACACTTGAATGGTTGGGGTTACTATTTATGTGGTGAGAATAGGAACAGCCTTTGTGGGGTACGTTTTGCCTTGAGGGCAGATGTCTTTTTGAGGTGCAACTGTAATTACTAATCTGGCTAGTGCTATTCCTTATATTGGTCCAGATGTTGTAGAGTGAGTGTGGGGTGGGTTTTCTGTAGGGCAGTCTACTTTAAATCGGTTTTTCTCATTACATTTTATTCTTCCATTTCTTATTGGTGGTCTGTCTGGACTTCATTTATTGTTTTTACATGAAAAGGGTTCTAGGAATCCTTTAGGCGAGACTAGCCATGTGAGAAAAGTGGCTTTCCACCCTTATTTTACTTGAAAGGATTTTGTAGGATTTATGGCTGTCTTTTTTGTGTTAGTTATTCTAGGATTTTTTTATCCTGTAATCTTAGGAGACCCGGAAAATTTTAATGAGGCTAGTTCAATAGTTACTCCTGTACATATTCAACCAGAGTGATATTTTTTATTTGCTTATGCTATTTTGCGTTGTATTCCCAATAAATTAGGAGGGGTTGTTGCTCTTCTCTTTTCGTTTGCCATTCTTTATTTCCTGCCGTTAGGTGCATCTGGGAAAATTATTCCGTCTTCTTTTACTCCTCCTTACCAGGTAATATTTTGGAGACTAGTTGTGGTTTTTATTGTTCTCACTTGGTTAGGTGCTTGCCCAATTGAAGAGCCTTATCTTAGGTTGGCGGGGCCAATAACTGTGCTTTATTTTTCATTTTATCTAATATTAATCATGATTCCTGCTATCTGAGCTAAAATTATTAGTTTTGAGAACAAAGAGAGTAGCTAAAGTTCTATTTAAATAATTAATCTAGTTTATTTAAAACAATAGCTTGTCGAGCTTTAGAAACAAAAATTGTGGTTAATGAAACAGATAGCTTAAGATTAAAGCACAACACTGAAGATGTTGTTATAGATTATTTCTTCTGTTTATATGAGATTTTGAGGTCAATTGAACTTAATTGATGCTGGGTCCCCTCTTCAGAGGGAGATGTTTTTATTTCACGATCATACGATTGTGCTGCTACTAGGTATTTTTTCGTTTGTGGCAATTGTAGGAGCTAAGTTTCTTTTAAATACTTTCACTTCCCGGGTTGTTTTGGAAGCACAAACTTTAGAGACTGTGTGAACTCTTTTACCAGCTTTGTTACTAATTTGGTTGGCTTTGCCTTCCTTACGATTACTTTATTTGTTAGACGAGCATAGGAGTACCGGGTTGATTTTAAAATCAACCGGACATCAGTGGTACTGAAGCTACGAAATTCCGTTGTGCGATAGCGGTAGGTTTGACTCATATATAGTTCCTGAGAGAGACTTGGAAGTAGGGGAGTATCGCCTTTTAGAAGTCGATAATCGAGCTGTTGTTCCATTCCAAATGGAGACTACAGTAATCGCCACATCTGCTGATGTATTACATGCTTGGGCTCTTCCTGCAATGGGGGTTAAGATAGACGCTGTTCCTGGACGTTTAAATAGGTTTAGAATGTTTGTGGACAAGCCTGGTGTCTATTATGGTCAGTGTTCAGAAATTTGTGGGGCTAATCACTCTTTTATGCCAATTGTGGTTGAGGCAGTAGATCTAAAAGACTTTATCAATTTAGAGTTTTAATTCCTTTAGTTAGTATAATAATTATGTACGTTTGCCTTCCAAGCAGAAAGCCTGCTAATCGCAGACTAAAGATCGTAAGGGTTAGTTTAAGTAAAAATTTTGGTCTGTGGAACCGAGGATAGCATTAGTTGCCCTTAAAGTAATGAAGGTAGTAGTTTAAATAGAAAACGTTAAGTTGCAATCTTACCATTGGGGTCCCCCTACTTTTTTACAACTTTCCTGGGTCTCCTAGATTAAACTATAGTTCCTATGAAAACCCTACTTTTCCCCTACTGCACATACCCTCCCCCCGTAACTACTTCACCTTTATTTTTCTTTCCTAGAATAGGGAAAACCACCCCTATCCCCTGGAAATAATCCTCTTAGAGACTCAAATTCTCTCGTGCCAATACACCGAAGGGATATGAAAGACCTAGTGGTCATAATAAACGCTTAAAGTTTAGGCATTATTTCTGCCATTTCATAATTTAAAGATAGTTAGAGAGGGCTTTCTAGAAGTCTCTATTTTAGAAGCTGAAACTTTGGCTGGTTTTTTTCTGATGCCAAAAAAGAAAGCCAAGTAAAAAGATAAAACAAACAGAAATATAATAAACCCTATTATTGGTCTTAATTGAGGCATAAAAAGGAAGGCACCTAAAGTAAGAGGTGCTATCTTTTAATTAACAGTTAAATGCTAAAATAGCTTCATCCTTAAAACAGTTAATGAGCTGGGTGTTCTTCCCTGTAAAGTTTTACTAAAAGAGAGAAAACATATGCTTGGACAAAACAAACAAATAGCTCAAATATGTTGTACCCAATATGAACAAAAAATACAAGCATAGCAATATGAAGTGAAGTAACTGCTAAGGCATTAGCAATTAATCCTATAATAATGTGTCCAGCACTAATATTGGCAATTAGTCGTACCCTAAGGGTAATTGGGCGAATACAAATTCTAAGTGTTTCAATTAAAACTAACAAAGGAACAAGTGCTGCTGGAGCTCCAGATGGGGCTAAATGAGCTGAAGATTCAATTGGGAATTTAATTCACCCAGACAAAATCAAAAGTGTTCAAAAAACTAAAGCAAAGGAAACGGCAACCCAAATGTTTCTTGTAGCTCTATAAACAAATGGGACAAGCCCTAGTAAGTTTAGTACTAGCAAAAACCCAAGCAAACCATAAACAAAGAGTCTAATTCTTGGTAAAGCTTTTTGGGGCGTGTCTGAATTTGTAGAGAGAACAGACAGGAAAATTTTTGAATTGGATTGTGCTCATGAGTTTGAGATTAAAAAAACTCCTGCCGTGAGCATAGGAATAACTCATAAAAAGAAGGATATTCATCCAATTTGTATACAATCTAAAGCCGAAAATAAATCTGTAAACATTTATACTTAAGAGAAAGAGTCTCAAGACTAAGGCCGAAACTTAGCGCGATAATTCGCTTTCAAGTAAGACGATCTGGAGAACTAAAATTCTTCTCTACCTCGAAAAGGTAGCGTGATTTTATACACCATCCAGACAAGCGCACCTTCCGGTACGCTTACTGTGTTACGACTTATCTCCTTTTCCAACGAGAGCGACGGGCGATTTGTGCACAGCTTTTTGAACATTCAAACCATATTCATAAATAAGCCCTACTTTCAAGTCCGGTTTTCTTTTTTCATTTTCAAAAAAATTCCAAGATTAAAAATCATTGTAACTCGCCTTATTGGCTTCTTCATTGGTTGCATGTTGACCTGTCTTTTTGTCAAATTAAACATTTTGAGTCCATCTCAGGCGGGCTCTGAAGACGGTGATATACAAACTTTTTAGAAGAAGTAGGGTTTCTTGTGGATTATCATTTACCTGGTAAGTTCCCTTGAAATTTGAAGCTGCCGCCATGTCATTTAAGTTTTAACTATAAAGTCTTAGTGCTTAAGCATTCAATTTTGGCTCTGTATAGCAGGGCATCTAATCCTGGTTTATTGCTAGAGTTTAGGCTTTCTTTTTCTTAAACTTAAAAATCATAAAAATTTTACCTAATTATGAAAATTCGTATTGAAGCCGGCCTAAAGTTTATAGCTTGATTCCCAGGTGTGACCGCGACTGCTGGCACCTAGTTAGTCGAACCTATAGACGCTAATTAAATTATTATTTCTAATATTGTTTAAGGTTTCTTGCTGGGTTAAATCTAGGTGGATTAAATCTTTTATCCTAATTTACATTAATCACCATACTAAAGCTTGGCCTTAGCTATAAATTAATCATGACAAAGTTGAATAGGGGAATACTCCATTGTTGGGTTATGAGCCCAATAGCTTAAAATTTTAGCTTACCTGTTCAGGATCTTACTCAATCTAAAGCTCCTTCATTTCACTCATGAAACATTCCAATCAACAAAATAAGGAGGAAAGCTCCTAATCTTACTAATAGAAGATAGGAGACTTCTGCAGAAAAGGATGCTAGGACGGGAAATAGAAGCGCAATTTCCACGTCAAAAATAAGAAAAAGAACTACTAAAAGGAAAAATCGGGTAGAAAATGGAGAACGCATTTTACTCAAAGGATCAAATCCACACTCGAAAGGGGTTAGTTTTTCTCTAAAGTCGGAATATCTAATATAGCTAGTTAATATATATACAAATGCAAGAACCGCTGAGAGGACAAAAGCAAAAATTAGAGAAATAACAAACATGTTTTTTACGAATATTTAATAATTTACGTAAAGTTGGGAAACAATTTCCCTCGAAAGGTTTTCAAAACCCTTATAGAACAAAAATTAGGAACAAATATAATTTAAACTGCTAATTTAAATTTGGGGGAGTATCTCCATTTCTATTATTACTATTGCTGTTTAGTAAGAATTTAGGTTCAAGCTTCTAACTTGAATGAGGGGAGTTTTTCTCCATTCTTATATATGATTTCTTTAGTTAGAATGTTGGTTTTTGTGTCTCTTCTGACGGAAGGATTTATGTCTGTTGTTCTTTCTTTATTTGTGGGGGTAATTTTTTGTGTTTTTAGGTTAAACAGTCATTTTTCTCTTGATGTAGACACTTTGTTTTGTTCAACGAGTGTTTCTAGTTTAATGGTCTTACTATCTTGTTTACTGTGTTATTTGTCTTTAATTTCGAGATGAGAATACGGGAACTCAAGATCTTTTAATTTAAGTATTTTGTGTTTGTCTATTGTTTTAGTTTTGGCTTTTAGTTCTTCTAGGATTTTAAGATTTTATATTTTCTTCGAAGTATCCTTGATTCCAACTTTAATTTTAATTATTGGATGGGGTTATCAGCCTGAACGTTTACAGGCTGGTAGATATATAATAATATATACGGTCTCAGCTTCTTTGCCTCTTTTAGTATTAATTCTGTATAGGAGGGGAAAAGTAGGGACTATAGAATTAACTCTAATAAATATTAGAAGAGATTCTTTAAGTGGATTAGTTCTTTTAGGGGTTCTAGGAGCTTTCTTGGTAAAGTTACCAATATATGGTGTTCACTTATGATTACCAAAAGCTCATGTTGAGGCCCCTTTAGCTGGATCAATAATTTTAGCTGGAATTTTATTAAAACTTGGTGGATTTGGTATTTATCAAATGAAATATGCCTTTAATTTATATCTAGATCCTTTTTCTTTATTTATAGTTTCTTTAAGCTTATGGGGTGGTCTTTTGGCTAGTTTCATGTGTTTACGCCAAATAGATGTAAAATCTTTTGTGGCCTACTCTTCTGTAGGTCATATAAGAATTGTGGTTGGGGGGATGTTGCTTGATTCTAGTTGAGGAATTTTCAGGGCTGTTGTTACTATAATGGCCCATGGCTTCTCTTCTTCGGCAATGTTTTGTCTAGCTTATTTTAGATACAAGAAAAGATTCACTCGTAATATCCCCTATATGAAAGGGATGTTGCAAGTATTTCCTATTTTAAGCCTTTGATGGTTTCTGTTTTGTTGTATTAATATAGCCTGTCCTCCAACTCTTAATTTATTAGGTGAAATAAGGGTAGTCCCCATTTTATGGAGTACAAGAGTTGTCTTCTCTATTATTATGGGTTTAATAGTTTTCTTTAGTGCTGCATATAATATATATTTGTATTCGTCGCTAAATCATGGAAGTTTTTTTAGTTATATCTTTCCTGGGGAAGCCTTAAAAAGTTCTATGCTTATTTCTTTGTTTGGTCATTTTATGCCTTTGGCTATAATTCTAAAGTCAAACCTGTTCAATTTCTGTTAATGATTAGAAAATATTAATCCAAACCTAATCTAAAAGGAGTTATTCCATCTCTAAGTTACAAAGTTAGTGCTTTAATGTTAAGCTATTTTAGAAAGATCCTCATCAGTAAATACTTACATACAAGAATAATCAGACTACATCAACAAAATGTCAGTACCAAGCTGCGGCCAAAAATCCAAGATGATGCCCCCTATCAAAGTGGAGAGAAAGCATTCGAGCTAGGCAGACAGTAAGGAAAGTTGCTCCAACTAAAACATGTATTCCGTGGAATCCTGTTGCAATAAAGAATGTGGCTCCATAAACTCTGTCGGCAATAGAAAATCTAGTCTCTGCGTACTCTCCATATTGAAGTCAAAGGAAATAAACTCCTAAGATAACTGTGACTAGCAAGCCTTGCACAGCTCTTTTGTGGTTTCCAGCTTCTAGTCTGTGATGTGTTCATGTAATTCTTACTCCAGATAAAAGAAGAACAGATGTATTAAGAAGAGGGACTTGGAAGGGTGACAAAACAGCAATTCCAGCTGGAGGTCATATAGATCCTAACTCTAACGTCGGAGCTAGTCTACTATGAAAAAAAGCCCAAAAAAACGAAAAGAAAAGGCAAACTTCAGACACAATAAAAAGAATAAAACCTATTTTTAGTCCAGAAATGACAGGTCCTCTGTGAAGCCCTTGTATTGTCGCTTCTCGTACAACATCTCGTCATCAAAGATAAGAAATAATTGTGGTGGCAATTAGTCCTAAAGATATTAAGATTATATCACCTTTTTTAATATATATAACTAACCCTACGGGTATACATAAAATAGCAAAAGACCCCAACAATGGTCAGGGCCTATATTCAACTAAGTGGAAAGGGTGTCCCATATAAGGGAAAATTTAAATGTTTTTATCTAAATTTATTTAATTAATATAAATAATAAATAGCCGCCGGAAAGAACGGGTATCATTGATGTTGATAATCATGGGGTAGTTATAGCCCCGCTATTTTAAATGTCTTCCGGAAATTTTTTATTTTGTTTACTAATGATGCTAGGTCCTTTTGTGGCAGTGTCTTCTTCTAATTGGTTGATTTGCTGAGTTGGTGTAGAATTGAGTTTTTTGGGACTTATACCCTTGCTAGTTAGGGAGACTAGGTTCCTTAGTTTGAGAAAAGAGTCCGCTATAAAGTATTTCTGTGTTCAGGCTATAGGAAGGGGTTTACTATTATGTGGTGGTGTATTATTATACATACTTCCTTTAGAGTTGGGTATTTTACCTGAATGTATTTTTGCTTTTAGTTTGGTTGTAAAATTAGGGGTTTTCCCTATACATTTTTGGGTTCCGAGAGTTGTAAGCGGCTTAGGGTGGCTGCCTATGTTTTTAATGTTAACATGGCAAAAGGTAGCTCCATTTTTATTTATAGTTAATTTGGTAGAGAGTTCTCCTTGATTAGGAGAGCCTTTATTAGTAATTGGAGGTGTAAGGGCTATTGTAGGTGCTATTATTGGTTTAAATCAAACTAAATTAAGTCCAATATTAGGTGCTTCATCAATTACCCATAGCGGCTGGGTATTAATTGGTTCTGTATATGGAAGTTTATGAGTATATTTTTTAATTTATTGTTTTTCTTTTGGGGTCCTTGTTTGCTTTATAGTTTCAGAAGAAAGCTTGTTCTCTGGGTTAGGTGTTCTGTCTTTAAGAGGTCTTCCTCCTTTTGTGTTATTCTTAGGTAAGTGAAGCGTGTTAAAGTGCGCGTTAGGAATAAGTTATAGGTACTGGTTTTTAGTTCTCCCGTTGTTAGGTTCAATTATGAGCCTATTTTTTTATCTCAAATTCTTCTACTCTTTCTATTTAGAAGAAGATTTCAGTGGTGGAATTAAAGCTGGAGTGTTTGGAGGCTTGAGGATTTTAACTTTTCTCGGAGTTGGTTATATTGCACTTTTCTAATTTAGCAAAAA